GTCCTAGTAACCCTGCTAAGTGGTGATTCAACATAGATTCTACATCTTGAAACCAGGCCAATTTTGGAGCGGCTTTGTGATAATGGAACCAACCAGCAAAAAGCATTAACGATGCAAAGACCAATGCACCAATTGCGGTGCAATACAGTTGTAATTCACTAGTGATTCCAGATGCTCTCCAAATCTGAAAAAAACCGGAGGTTATTTGTATTCCTCGGAAACCGCCGCCCACATCCCCATTCAATATTTCTTGACCTACTATTGGCCAAACTACTTGGGCACTGGGTGCAATATGAGTAGGATCACTTAGCCATGCTTCATAATTGGAAAAACGGGCACCATGGAAGTACATGCCACTCAGCCAAAGAAAGATAATGGAGAGTTGGCCGAAATGAGCACTAAATACTTTTCTAGAAATTTCCTCCAAATCACCAGTATGACTATCGAAATCGTGAGCATCAGCATGTAGGTTCCAGATCCAAGTGGTAGTATCAGGACCCTTAGCTATTGTTCTTGAGAAATGGCCGGGTCTGGCCCATTCCTCGAAAGACGTTTTTACAGGATCCCTGTCTACAACAATTTTAACTTCGGGTTCTGGCGAACGAATAATCATTAAGTCCTCCTCTTTCCGGACAACACATAAAAAGAGACCCGCCAACAGTCAAGTTTTTAGTGAACCTTTGAAAGATAGATCTTCTTTTTATCATTAGTCCCCTTCTTTCCTATCTTACTTCCATCCATTTTATTTAGTTATTTACTAGATATGATATTGAAGTTGATCCGGGGCAAGTGTTCGGATCTATTATGACATAAAAAAAGGGTGCCAAAGGGACCCATTATTTTGCCAAATCCTTTCCCAGGATGACAAAAAAATTATTTTTTTGCAACCTAGCTTTTTTTATTTCTATTTAGATTCTCTTTTTATTTTCGATTAAAGTAAATCCATATGGGCACTTTGAGATTCAGAATCTAAATAGAAATAAAAATATGAATTTACTTTGGTTTATTTATTATTTATATTTATTTTATATTTATTTTCATTATTAAGAATTATTTTAATTTTAGACTTCATAGGATTCATCGAAATAGTTTTATTAGTTCTATGCTATATGGTATCTGTAGCATTTATCTTTATGAGATACCATACAAAATGTAAAAAATCGAATGATTTTAGAAAGAAGAGATATAATAAAATTCTTGATTGGACCTTCTCATAGGAAGGATTTATTTAATTTGATTGCTGGATACAAAAAAAAAGGGTCTTATTAAAAATCAAAACGCCTCGTTATTTTTAACCAATTATGCGCTTCAATATAATTCCCTGGAGTAAGCGCTATAGCTTGTTTCCAATACTCAGCAGCTTGATCGAACCAAGCCTCTGCAATTTCAGAATCGCCTTGTAGAATGGCCTGTTCTCCACGGTCGGAATAGGTGAGTCAATTCCCTCCCTTAGAACCGTACTTGAGAGTTTCCTACCTCATACGGCTCATCAATCTATTCTATTTTATCTTGAATAAACCAGAAGATGTTTATTACATAATACATAAGTTTCCAATTATAATTTGGATGAATGATTAGTTTTCTCTTTTCTCCCACCTTCAGAAGAATGAAGCATAGATATCCCCCGATATCGTTAGAATTTTCTGAAAGGTAACTATCTCGGTTTCATATTTCATATATGGGATATGATATTTTTATATCTTTTTATATAGAATCTTTGAAAAAGACTTTATCCCATTAATAAAAAAGAACTTACAATCTTTGGGATCTGATGCTACACCGCTGCTCAATACTTTAGTAGATCGACTCTATTACATAAGTTGATTTCTAACTTTTTTTATTCCATATCATGACATAAGTAAGCAGTTCTGAAATGTATTGACCAAATAATAGCTTACTAATTGATCTTTACGGTGCTTTCTCTATCAATTCGACTCTTTATCCATAGAGTATAGTATATAGGCCATACCTATTTCTTCCGATTTTTTTGGTTCTCGCGAAGTATCTTTCCTTGCTACAGCTGATAAAAATCGTTACTTTGGACGATGCATATGTAGAAAGCCTTTTTTTCTAGTATTTACTAGACGATTTGATCTCTTTTTCCTTCTTTCTATAGTGAAGATAGTCGCACGTAATGACAGATCACAGCCATATTATTAAAAGCTTGTGGTAAAAATGGATTTCGTTCTAGTGCCCGGAAATAATATTCCAAAGCTTTTGTATGCTCTCCGTTGCTTGTGTGTATAAGACCTATGTTATAGAGTATATAACTTCTATCATAGGGATCAATTTCTGGTCGCGTAGCTTCATAATAATTCTGTAAAGCTTCTGCATAATTTCCTTCGGATTGAGCCGACATCCGTTACGGTCGTTCATTCTTGTAAAAGAATCTCCGTTACAGAACCGTACGTGAGATTTTCATCTCATACGGCTCCTCCCTTCTGTGCATAGTACTAAAGGTAATAATTCATGTAATCAAAATTTAACTATTCTCATTATGAACTGACAGGAGCTGGTATTTTTACAAGAAATTTCTAACCAGCCTTCCCACAAGAGGTTTTTTCTTACCACCAATCGTATTAGTGATAGATAGAAATGGTAACTCCAACAATTTCTTTGTACTCAACGCTTACGATTTCCAGGAATTAGTCACTTCAACGGTCTTTGATGGTTATACGGGTACCCAAAGCACGAATGAGATGGATCTTAGTTTTCCCAACCATTCTTGTTAGTCCCGATACCGATAAGGAAAAGGGTTATTTATAACAAAGTTTTCGTGTTGTTGATTCCTAGGTGTAGTGCTTTTTCCACAATGCCACCTATGGATACTAATTAAGTAGGATTGACCTCCAATAAAGAACCTATAGATGTAACCTTTCGCTCAATACTAAAATCGATAATTGAAGCATCTAAGGCTGCATCAATCGAGGATACACGACAGAAGGAATTGCTCTATCTCTAAACTTCACCTTCACCAAGCGTAGGTTTCTTTCACTAATTTGTTTTTTTATATTCCTAACTACGTTCTTTTTCTCGTAAAACTGAGGGGTAAAAAAACAAGAAAAGAATCAAATCGCACCATCTCCGTAATAGGTAAATGCCTTTTTTTCTCCTGAAGTTGTCGGAATTATTCGTAATAAGGTATTGGCTACAATTGAGGAGGTCTTATCAATAAAATTTCCATTTATTCGAGATCTAGGCATAATTATCAATTCATTCTATAATTATTTTCATTCCCCTTCGGGGAAAACGATCCCACAAAAAAAGGAATTGTACAGTACAAAATAACATAAAAACAGACTAATTGGAAAAACGTGGAGCACAAATTGTCCTCCCTTTTGACAAAGATGAAATGAAATAGTTGAATCAGATTATATTTCATTCCAATTTAGTAGTATACTATTACTATTTCATCTAAGTTTAATAACCAAGTTTCCTATGTATTGATTTTGATAACTCGATAAGTTTTTATTTGGTTATAAAAATAAAAAAGAATTGAATAATCATTCCATGATAAAAAAATAAGGTAACCATCCTTTATTTTAATTATTTTAATTTTATTTTGTTTGCATAACGTATATGTGCCACGCCATACATTGGTCAAGAATAAGATTCCGTAGGAGGGATGGCTGAGTGGTTCAAGGCGTAGCATTGGAACTGCTATGTGAACTTTTGTTTACCGAGGGTTCGAATCCCTCTCTCTCCTTTTCTTTTCATTTATCAACGTTACGTATCAAATCAAATAATAATTGATATCATTATTCTAACAGTCCTTATTTGATAGAGATTCTCTATCCCTAATTAGAGCCTGTGATACGTAAAATACAAATAGAGATATTGTATTGATATTGAAAAGAAGAAAAAGAATCCTATTTATTGTCGATCCATTTTTGATATGTGAATGAGACAAGGTACTCTATTTACTTCAGAGAAGGGGGTCAAAATTGTATGAACCTTGCTTTTTTTATTTTCGTTAGAATCAAGTTTGACGGGAATAATATTCTACGACCAACAACTCATTTATTTTCAAACCGATCGATTTATTATCTATGATTTGATTTACAAATCCTTTATATTGTAAGGAATCAATAGTCAAATGGTTTGGCAATTCCCCGCGGGGGGATGAAACAAGATAATTTTGAATCAGAGCTTTCGATCTTTCTTTATCCTTCGTAGTAATAATATCTCGGGGTTTGCAACGATAACTTGGTATATCTACTATACGACCATTAACTAAAATATGTCTATGGTTAACTAATTGTCTGGCTCCAGGAATGGTCGAAGCCATACCTAATCGAAAAAGGATGTTATCCAAACGCATCTCGAGTAGTTGTAGTAAAACCTGACCTGTTGACCCTTTGGCTTTTCCAGCAATATGCACATATTTAAGTAATTGTCGCTCTGCCAGACCATAATGAAAACGCAATTTCTGTTTTTCTTCTAAACGAATACGATATTGTGATCTTTTTCCCGAGCGCAATTGGGTTTGAAGATAACTTCCGGATCTGGGGCTTTTACTAGTTAGTCCCGGTAAAGACCCCAGACGGCGTATTTTTTTGAAACGAGGTCCTCGGTAACGAGACATATAAATAAAGGCTCCCTTTTTGATTCACTTTCATTTGAAAAAAAAAAAATTATAATTATAATATTATATAAATCTAAAATTAAAATATAAAAAAATATTATAAAATATATAAAATAAATTCAGACTGAACTAAAGGATCAGCAAAGCAAAACACAATCTACTGAAGTATTACAAAGCAGAATGAAATAAATTTTATCAATATTTTTATTTTTTGTATATATAATATAGTGAAGTTCAAGCGAAGGCTACCTTTTCAAATTTCTTCTGTAAAGATATAGTTAACTTTTTTTATTCATAGCTATAGCTGCAAGTTACCATGACATAATAACTCGACATTTAGAGAAAGCGAGAGTAGATATTTTCAATCATGCAAAGAAAAAGAGCCGGCTATCGGAATCGAACCGATGACCATCGCATTACAAATGCGATGCTCTAACCTCTGAGCTAAGCGGGCGGATATAAGATCAATAGTGTATAGGAAACTCTCGGATCTTAGCTATTACCTGGTGATTCTTCTTTTTTTTTTTCATTTATTGATTATTTAAATTTCTTCTCTATTTCTATTCTTATTTATTCTATTTATAGTTATTAGTTATAGATTTTCGATTCTATATTATAAAATCGAAAATAAAAATCTTTAGATTCTTTATATCTAGATATTATATCTAGATATATAAATAGAAATTAAATTCCATATTCATATTATCCTATTAATCAAATTATCATATTTTAATTTCTAATTAAAAATTTTTAAAATAAAATAATTCTAAATATTAAATAATAGAAAATCTAAAAAAATAGAATTTCGAATTAAATTCTTACTATTTTGAATATGATATGATTAATATGAAGATGAATATGAAATAAAGATGGATATGAAATCAATACAATAAATACAATCTTAAATTAAATCTTCACTTCAATAATATTAATATGATTATTTTATGATAATTAAAATCATATTATGAATAATGAATAATTCTTTTATTCTCATTCTAATGGTGTAACTAAAAAACTATACTATAAATCTAAATCTAAATTTCACATAAAGAAACTATCTATATCCTAATAGATAAATAGTGAAAAACTAAATAGAATCATATTCTATTTATTTCTATTCGAATAATGTAAATCCATGACTAAAACTGATAGAAACTTGTATTCTATCATTATACACAAGAGGACGAATTGTTAAAAAAAAAAAAAAAATAAATATCGAGCGTTCTACTATTTTGAATTCCGCTATAAAAAAGAAGGGGGAGTCAAGGCATAGATATATGTGGGATATATTTATCTATATTGAATTGCGGATACATCAATGATAGAATAATTTCGGATTGAAACAAATAGGGTTCATCCAATAGAGATGAAATGATAGAATGGAAGACGGCCAAAAAAATAAAATAGCAGCATACACTTTTTCGATACAAGAATCCTTACCTAATGAATTCAACAGTTCCAAGATCAATGAAAGAGGTGTATGGAATTACAATTAGATCCTTGTATCATATCAAATATCAAAGCAAAGGGGGATATGGCGAAATTGGTAGACGCTACGGACTTGATTGGATTGAGCCTTGGTATGGAAACCTTGCTAAGTGGTAACTTCCAAATTCAGAGAAACCCTGGAACTAAAAATGGGCAATCCTGAGCCAAATCTTTATAAAAAATGGAAAATTAGAATAAAAAGGGATAGGTGCAGAGACTCAATGGAAGCTGTTCTAACGAATGAAATTGACTACGTTACGTTAGTAGCAAAAATCCTTCTATCAAATGATAGAAATGACAGTAAAGGATAAGCTTATATACCTAATACATACTGACATAGGAAAGATTAATCACAACCCTCTATTTCGATATTTAGATTCATTCTATATTAATTAGAATGATAGAGATCAAATAATCATTCTAAAGATCAAAAAATCTATGAAAAAAGGAAGAGTTATTCTGAATCCATTCCCATTTTCCAATTGAAGTTTAAATTGAAATAGAATTCGAATATTCATTGATCAAATGATTAATTCCAGAGTTTCATAGATCTTTTGAAAATTAATCGGACGAGAATAAAGAGAGAGTCCCATTTTACATGTCAATACCGACAACAATGAAATTTATAGTAAGAGGAAAATCCGTCGACTTTAAAAATCGTGAGGGTTCAAGTCCCTCTATCCCCAAGAAAAGCCCATTTTACCTCCTCTTATTTCTTTATCTTCTTTTTTTTTTCATCAATGGTTCAGTTCAACCAAAATTCAATATCTTTCTCATTTCATTCACTCTGTTCTTTCACAAACGGATCCGAATAGAAATCCTCGTTTCTTCTTCCAATCCAATTTCATTTGTATAGATTCAAGGAATCCCCGTTATTGAGTCATTCACAGTCCATATCATTATCCTTACATTTACAATACAAAGAAAGTCTTCTTTTTGTTTTGAAGATCTAAGAAATTGAGGAGCTAGGTACAATTTGTTAAGACTTTTTTAGTTCTTTTCATTGACATAGATACAAGTACTCCGCTAGGATGATGCACAGGAAATGGTCGGGATAGCTCAGTTGGTAGAGCAGAGGACTGAAAATCCTCGTGTCACCAGTTCAAATCTGGTTCCTGACACGTGAATAATGTATCGGATAAATATTAATACCTCATACAAATGAAATTCATTGATACGGATCGGGATACATATTCTTTACTTTCCTTTTAATTTTTATTTTTTTCCTCTCTGTTCATACTTTGATCTTATTTAAATTTTAAATAGGATGTTAAATTTTCGTATATATCTCAAATTTCATAAAAAATTTAGATAAAAAGATTCAGAGTGAAAGGATAAGAATAGAAAGGATGTTTTTCAGACACAGTACAAATCAACCCCAATTCCTTTCATTTTTCATTTCTGCATTTCGTCTCTTCCGTCTTTTTTTTTTCATATTTTTTTTTTTCTCACTCTTGCTCAATTTCCGGCGCCCCCCCCTAAGTGATGTGCGCGATACAAAGTTCATGGTACAGAACTCTTTTAAGTCATCCTAGTTTTTCTGCTCATACAAAATGTATATGATATCTTTCCAATTGGGGAATATCAATGAGAACCTCTTTTTTTAGCCACCCTCATATGAATTAAAGTCCAGTTACTCTGTTTCATCTAGAAGGGAATGTAAAAATGTTCTTTGATTGAAATGAAATCTGGAGTCGTGTCGTATAAGTACTTATCATTCAAAGAGCATCTTGTATTTCATAGAAATTGGGAGTGGAGCAATATAGTCTTTACGTAAGGACCAGCCTATCCAATTTTCAGGCATCAAGATACGTTTAAGGCGAGGATGATTCTCATAAGAAATTCCCAACATATCATAAGATTCCCGTTCCTGAAAATCCGTACTTCTCCAAATCCAGAAAACGGACGGGGTTCGAGAATTACTCCTGGGGGCAAATACTTTTATGCATACCTCCTCTGGTTTATCTATACCATAACGTATTTTCGTAAGGTGATACACACTAGCTAAAAATCCGTCTGGTGCTACATCATAGGCACACGAGCGTAAATAATTGTAACCATATACCATATACATATAAAATATAAAATGACAGCAATTGAGTCCCAATCTTTGGTTTTTTTTTGTAAAGTCTCTATTCTTCGGCAATCAAAGCCTAAAGATCTATGAACTAGCTCATGCTTGACTAGCCAATCATATAAACGAATTTGCATCTCCTTCATCTCTACCACATTTTTCTTTGTATCAATACTTCACATTGACAATGAAATTGTTAAAGACTGACCCGCTCTTTCTTATTCTGCACAAAGGAACCCTGCCTGATTAACTAATTCGTAAGAAGATACTGACCCTTTGGACTTTAAATCTTTTTCAAATTAAAATCTAAAAGGTATCTCTGAAGTAGATGGTAATTGATAGAGCAATCCTTGATTATAATTTCCAGTATTTAGTACTGTGTCGAAGGTAAACCTTGTGATTAGTAGTAAAACATCGATTCTCCTGTTGATACACAGTTCTATCTTCAACTTCAAAGATTTTTTGAGATATCTTCTTACGAAGTTTCGTTATAACATCTATAAAAGAATCTTCCTTATAGTAAAGAAAAAATTATAAATAAATTCCATAAAATTAAAAATAATAATCATTAAGAATTCAATATCAATAGAATATGATAATATTATTACTATATTTTTATTAGTATAACTATAATAGTATAGTTATATTTAATTTTTAATTTTATGGAATCATGAACGTTCGGCATAATATAGGATCCCTCTAATAATCTTCTCCTAATAGTCTAATAGAAAGAATCACACATTATCGAGCAATTCGACAGACCAAATTCCCAAACCCGCTCAACTCTTAGAATATAGAAGGAGGAGCCTTGATGGATGTAGGGCTAATTAATTAGCCCTACATTATCTTTGAAACAAATTTAAAATTGAAAGAATCTAAGAATCTATTAGGTTTGTTGTTCAGCCAAAAACTGATTATCCACAAATACTCAAGATCAAGAAAAGAATAGGTCCTAGATCCATGCGACTTAGGATTGGATTTGCTTGGGTCAGGTTGAAGTCTTTAGACAGTATTCTTTCATGATTTTAATTTCATAAATTGACTGGGTTTGGGTATACCAAACCCCAAAAAAGTGTATAAATAACTCTTTGATCATGGGCAATAAAAAAGGAAAAAGTAATTCATTCATGAAAATGGATAAAGAAATATGGTTATTTGATCCGAGATTTGACAAATACCAATTGGGTCCGTTGAAATGAATTATTGTGTTTATTTTATTGTTCCTACTATTAAAATATAAAATAAAACTACTAAAATCTCTATACAAAACAAAAATGGAATGTATAATGTATTAGGGCTATACGGACTCGAACCGTAGACCTTCTCGGTAAAACAGAGAAAACTGATTATTATCGAAATGATTCGAACTGTTTCAAAGACCCAACATGCATTTTGTTGCATTGGGCTCTTTCATCAACTGATGTAAAGATCAGTTAGTCCACCATTTTTTTCTTTACAGGAAGATAAAAAGATAATGAGATGGTTCCATGTGCTCTGATTCATTATTTGTATCCTGATCTAGGAGCAATACCAAAGTGTTTCAAAGAAAAATGACCTTGATTTAGGTCTGCCTTCGGCCTAGATCAACCTAAGTGAAATGGAGCCTCTATCGCTCCACTGCAAGAGTAAAATATGAGACTTCATACACCTCAAAGCTCATAGGACGACAAGAGGTTCTTTTGAGACCCTTATACTCATTATGCCTGGCATTGAATGGACTGGACATTTACCTTACAATGGCATGTTCTATTTGATTGATTTGGCAGTGGAATTCGCACCTGAATCGGATCGAACCAAATATTTGTCAGGCTATTTTTCTCTTGTTCTCTCGAACCTACGGAATAAGACATCGACTTCTCAAAAAGATCAATTATGGTCATTGCATAATGGGCTTCCTTGAAAAGCATTGGCGCACGTGTAAACGAGGTGCTCTACCTAACTGAGCTATAACCCTTATCATAAATCATAACTATTTTAACATAGAGGCAATTTCTTGTCAAGAAGGGTATCCCGTATGCATATGATAACTCTCCGATCCATTTACTGGTAAAAGATTGATATTGCTTAGAAAGCATATTTTAACTAGAATCCATCGAAGTGATGAAGACCTTTTTGTGGTGATAAATAACCTACTTAACCCAGTGGTTAGAGTATTGCTTTCATACGGCGGGAGTCATTGGTTCAAATCCAATAGTAGGTAGAACTTATTAGATACCATGGAATCAGGTATCTAATAAGTTTTTCTACCCATCCTCTTTTTTTCGTTCTATCATAAGATTAATCAGATTAGACTTCATTGTGTTCAATTTGGTTCAATTTTTGGAATGAAAATGTAGTGTATAATAAGAAACTCCTTTAATTTTAATTATTTTTTTGATTCTTTTTATTTTTATTGAATGCATTGACTACTACTGGGAAATCACATTGACAGCCTCTACTCGTGTCCTAGCTCGTCTGAGAGCTAGATTTGACTCAATTGCTTGTCTCTTACCCTCAGCTCTACTCAAGTTATCTTCAGCTATTTCAAGAGTTTGTTGAGCTTCTTGTGCATCAATGTCAGTACTAAATTCTGCATCATTTCCTAAAATAGTTATCTCATTATTACTTATTCTAGCGAAACCACCCATAAGAGCCACTGTTAACCATTGGTCGTTTAGCCGTATTCTCAAAAGACCTATATCTACAGCCGTGGCAATGGGGGCATGGTTTGGTAATACTCCAATTTGTCCACTATTCGTAGATAAAATAATTTCTTTCACTTCGGAATCCCAAATAATTCGATTAGGAGTCAGTACACAAAGATTTAAGGTCATTTCTTCAATTTGCTCTCCTCTTCTAAGTTTTCTAAGTTAATAGCTTTCGTGGTAGCTTCATCGATGTTACCCACCAAATAAAAGGCCTGTTCGGGAAGACCATCTAATTTTCCGGAAAGGATGAGTTGAAATCCCCGAATTGTTTCTGCGAGACCAACATATTTCCCCGGAGAACCAGTAAAGACTTCTGCCACAAAGAAGGGTTGTGATAAGAAACGCTCAATCTTTCGTGCTCTTGCTACAGTTAAACGATCTTCTTCGGATAATTCGTCCAACCCAAGGATAGCTATAATGTCCTGAAGTTCCTTGTAACGTTGTGAAGTTTGCTTAACTCTTTGAGCAGTTTCATAATGTTCCTCGCCAACGATCCGAGGTTGTAACATGGTTGACGTTGAATCTAAGGGATCTACTGCTGGATAAATACCTTTGGCAGCTAATCCTCTTGATAATACGGTAGTAGCATCTAAATGTGCAAATGTCGTGGCAGGAGCAGGGTCGGTCAAATCATCCGCAGGTACATAAACTGCTTGGATCGATGTTATAGATCCTTCTTTGGTAGAAGTAATTCTTTCTTGCAAAGAACCCATTTCCGTACTAAGGGTAGGTTGATAACCCACTGCGGAAGGCATTCTACCTAATAAGGCAGATACTTCGGACCCTGCTTGAACGAAACGAAAGATATTATCGATGAATAGAAGTACGTCTTGCTCATTAACATCCCGGAAATATTCCGCCATGGTTAGGGCAGTCAAGCCAACTCTCATACGAGCTCCTGGCGGTTCATTCATTTGACCATAGACTAGAGCTACTTTGGATTTTCCAATATTTTTTTCATTAATCACCCCGGATTCTTTCATTTCCATGTAGAGATCATTTCCTTCACGAGTACGCTCCCCTACTCCGCCAAATACGGATACGCCTCCATGAGCTTTGGCAATGTTGTTGATCAATTCCATGATGAGTACTGTTTTACCCACCCCAGCTCCCCCAAATAGTCCGATTTTTCCTCCACGGCGATAGGGGGCTAAAAGATCCACCACTTTAATCCCTGTTTCAAAGATTGATAATTTCGTATCTAACTGTATGAAGGCGGGTGCAGATCTATGAATAGGAGATGTTGTGCGAGTATCAACAGGACCGAAATTATCAACAGGTTCCCCAAGAACGTTGAAAATTCGTCCGAGAGTAGCTCCGCCGACTGGAACACTTAGAGGAGCTCCCGTGTTAATCACCTTCATTCCTCTCATCAGACCATCTGTAGCGCTCATAGCTACAGCTCTTACTCGATTATTTCCTAATAATTGTTGTACCTCACAAGTTACATTAATTTGCTGACCAGCCGTATCTCGAGCCTTAATTACCAAAGCATTATAAATATTAGGCATCTTGCCCGGTGGAAAAATGACATCCAGTACTGGGCCAATAATTTGAGCGATACGCCCTAGGTTTTGTTCTTCAAGTGTGGAAACCGCAGGATCAGAAGTCGTGGTATTGCTTCTCATAATCGTAAATCATAATAATAATATGTCGAATTTTTTTT